TTTTGCTTCTCTATCCGAATTTTCGTTCTTTATCATAAAAGTTCTCCCCCGCCAATGAATGATAAGTGCCTAGGTGAAGCATAGTATAAGATAAGTCAGAAAAGTCTAAGTCTTATGAAAAAGAAAATAAATATACCTCTACTCTTACTATAAGATAAAGACTCTTAAGATATAAGATAAGGCTTTTCACATGAATACTTAGTAGAACGACTAACGACGAGATTTATTATCGTTTCTCGCGTGTCTCACGAAAGTGAGAGTAGGTGCAAATTCTCCCAATTTGTGACCGACCATACGATCTGTGATATAAATAGGTAAATGTTCCTTTCCATTATGAATAGCGATTGTATGGCCAATCATTGTGGGTATAATGGTAGATGCCCGAGACCAAGTCACTATGATTTCTTTCTCCTCCCTCCTGTTGAGTTTTTCAATTCTTCCCGATAAATGATTAGCTACAAAAGGATTTTTTTTGAGTGAACGTGTCACGGCTGATTACTCCTTTTTTTACATTTTTGAAATTGGCATTCTATGTCCAATATCTCGATCTTAATCTGAAGTATAATGATGAATGGAAAAAAGAGAAAATCCTTTAGCTAGATAAGGGAAGGGGCGGATGTAGCCAAGTGGATCAAGGCAGTGGATTGTGAATCCACCATGCGCGGGTTCAATTCCCGTCGTTCGCCCATCATATTATTTCCAATTCCAAAAATTCGATTTTCAATGTTCCTATTTACGGCGACGAAGAATAAAACTATCACTATATTTGTTCCTTTTCCTACTTCTTCTTCCAAGCGCAGGATAACCCCAAGGGGTTGTGGGTTTTTTTCTACCAATTGGGGCTCTCCCTTCACCGCCCCCATGGGGATGGTCTACAGGGTTCATAACTACTCCTCTTACTACAGGACGCTTACCTAGCCAACACTTAGATCCGGCTCTACCCAAACTTTTTTGGTTCACCCCAACATTACCCACTTGTCCGACTGTTGCTAAGCAGTTTTTGGATATCAAACGGACCTCCCCAGATGGTAATCTTAATGTGGCCGATTTACCCTCTTTTGCAATCAGTTTCGCTACAGCGCCTGCTGCTCTAGCTAATTGTCCACCCTTTCCAAGTGTGATTTCTATGTTATGTATGGCCGTGCCTAAGGGCATATCGGTTGAAGTAGATTCTTCTTTTTTATCAATCAAAACCCCTTCCCAAACTGTACAAGCTTCTTCCAAAGCATACGGCTTTCTAGATGTATATGATGATATCTAGACAGATGGATCTTATATGAATCGTATGATGAAGTACCACATGAGTGGATATATAGGAATCCAAATCTGCCGAATCACTTATGTTATGATCTTCTACATCCTAGGTCTCCCCGTTCCGTCATCTGGCTTATGTTCTTCATGTAGCATTCAGACCGGATGACTCTATGAAATTACGTCGATACTTGCACATATTACGGGTAACGTAGGAGACATCTCTATTTTTCCCCGGGGGGTCTTTCTAATTACCACTGCTTAGCTTTCAATTCGCCTCTGACCATCAAATGAAATGTGAATAACCCGTCCTCCTCTCTTTGAAACAAGGGGCGCTTCCGGTTCTGTGCGCGCTTCAAACAATTTTGTCTTCTCCATATTACCATATCTCTAGAGTCAATAATTTTCTATGAGGAACTACTGAACTCAATCACTTGCTGCCGTTACTCAACAGTTTTCTGTTGAGGTCTATCCCGTAGAGGTACTCCAATTGGATCAGTGATCGATTTCTAGGTTTCGTCATAAACCTAATTGGTTACTTCCAATTACGTAAATCAATAGTTCAAACCGCACTCAAAGGTAGGGCATTTCCCATTGATATAGGAACTTCTGTACCAGAAACAATGGTATCTCCAATTATAGCCCCTCTGGGATGTAAAATATATCTCTTCTCACCATCCCCATAGTGTATGAGACAAATGTATGCATTTCGATTAGGGTCATATTCTATGGTTACGATTCTACCAGATATCCCTTTTTCATTCCGTCGAAAGTCGATTTTACGGTATAGACGCTTATGACCTCCCCCTCTATGCCCTGCGGTAATGATCCCTCTGGCATTACGACCTTTACCACAACGATGCTGTCCATAGATCAAATTATTTCGTGGATTGGATTTCACTTGACTGTCTACGGCTCCATTGCGTGTGCTCGGGGTAGAAGTTTTGTATAAATGTATTGCCGTGTTATTAAGTCTTTTGCTTTAAGTTCTTTTCTCTATAAGAGGTGGAATAGAATAACCCGGTTGAAGCGTAATGATCATACGTCTGTAATGCATTGTATGTCCCATAATAGGTCCCATCCTTTTACCCTTTCCCGGGAGTCGATGACTATTCATAGCTCTTACCTTGACACCAAAGAAGAGTTCGACCCAATGCTTTATTTCTGTCCTAGTTGATCCTGATTCGACATTAGAAGTATATTGATTGTTCCCCAATAACCGAATACTTTTTTCTGTAAATACTGCATATTTGATTCCATCCATAAATCCATTTTCTTCCCTATGAGTTCCAGTATCGATAAGAATTCTAGTTCTTACTGTTCATATGTTATGGTATGAATATACCATACCAATTCGCTATGTATGTATGGATGATGAGATTCCATTGATACAGAGCCAATTCCAATAGACTTATTGAATGTTCCCATTGGCGTGCATCCAGCAGGAATTGAACCTACGAATTTGCCAATTATGAGTTGGGCGCTTTAACCATTCAGCCATGGATGCTTAACAGGGATCATCGTACATCGTGAATAACCAAATTCCAATTGAAATGAAATCTTTAGGAGGAATCAATGAAACGACATCAATTCAAATCCTGGATATTCGAATTGAGAGAGATATTGAGAGAGATCAAGAATTCTCACTATTTCTTAGATTCATGGATCAAATTCGATTCAGCGGGATCTTTCACTCACATTTTTTTCCACCAAGAACGTTTTATGAAACTCTTTGACCCCCGAATTTGGAGTATCCTACTTTCACGTGATTCACAGGGTGCAACAAGCAATCGATATTTCACGATCAAAGGTGTAGTACTGCTTGTAGTAGTGGTCCTTATATCTCGTATTAACAATCGAAAGATGGTCGAAAGAAAAAATCTCTATTTGATGGGGCTTCTTCCTATACCTATGAATTCCATTGGACCCAGAAAGGAGACATTGGAAGAATCTTTTTGGTCTTCCAATAGAAATAGGTTGATTGTTTCGCTCCTGTATCTTCCAAAAGGGAAAAAGATTTCTGAGAGTTGTTTCATGGATCCGCAAGAGAGTACTTGGGTTATCCCAATAAAGAAAAAGCGTATCATGCCTGAATCTCACCGGGGTTCGCGGTGGTGGAGGAACCGGATCGGAAAAAATAGGGATTCTAGTTGTCAGATATCTAAGGAAACCGTAGCTGGAATTGAGATCTCATTCAAAGAGAAAGATAGCAAATATCTGGAGTTTCTTTTTTTATCCTATACGGATGATCCGATCCGCAAGGACCATGATTGGGAATTTTTTGATCGTCTTTCTCCGAGGAAGAAACGAAACATAATCAACTTGAATTCGGGACAGCTATTCAAAATCTTAGGGAAAGACTTGATTTGTTATCTCATGTCTGCTTTTCGTGAAAAAAGACCAATTCAGGGGGAGAGTTTCTTCAAACAACAAGGAGCTGGGGCAACTATGCAATCCAATGATATTGAGCATGTTTCCCATCTCTTCTCGAGAAACAAGTGGGGTATTTCTTTGCAAAATTGTGCTCAATTTCATATGTGGCAATTCCGCCAAGATCTCTTCGTTAGTTGGGGGAAGAATCAGCACGAATCGGTTTTTTGGAGGAACGTCTCGAGAGAGAATTGGATTTGGTTAGACAATGTGTGGTTGGTAAACAAGGATCGGTTTTTTAGCAAGGTACGGAATGTATTGTCAAATATTCAATATGATTCCACAAGGTCTATTTTCGTTCAAGTAACGGATTCTAGCCAATGGAAAGGATCTTCTTCTGATCAATCCAGAGATTCTTTCGATTCCGTTATAAATGAGAATTCAGAATATCACACATTGATCGATCAAACAGAGATTCAGCAACTAAAAGAGAGATCGATTCTTTGGGATCCTTCCTTTCTTCAAACGGAACGAACAGAGATAGAATCAGATCGATTCCCGAAATGCCTTTTTGGATCTTCCTCCATGTCCTGGCTATTCACGGAACCTGAGAAGCGGATGAATAATCATCTGCTTCCGGAAGAAATCGAAGAATTTCTTGGGAATCCTACAAGATCCATTCGTTCTTTTTTCTCTGACAGATGGTCAGAACTTCATCTGGGTTCGAATCCTACTGAGAGGTCCACTAGAGATCATAAATTGTTGAAGAAAAAACAAGATGTTTCTTTTGTCCCTTCCAGGCGAGCGGAAAATAAAGAAATGGTTGATATATTCAAGATAATTACGTATTTACAAGATACCGTCTCAATTCATCCTTCGGAACCATATCACATCCCGGATCTGGTTCCGAAGGATGAACCGGATATGGACAGCTCCAATAAGATTTCATTCTTGAACAAAAATCCATTTTTTGATTTCTTTCATCTATTCCATGACCGGAACAAAGGGGGATACGCGTTACGCCACGATTTTTTTGAATCAGAAGAGAGATTCCCAGAAATGGCGGATCTATTCACTCTATCAATAACCGAGCCGGATCTGGTGTTTCGTAGGGGATTTGCCTTTTCTATTGATTCCTACG